TGCGATTCTTTATTATATTATCTTATCATAATATTCCATTTTCGAAATCCAATCTTAATAATGAGAACTCGTTCGAATCAAGATGACACCTTTTCGTTTCTACAAAGAAATCAAGACTGGAGTTTCGTGGAAAAAGCCCCTTATCAGATTTGAACCGATGACTTACGCCTTACCATGGCGTTACTCTACCACTGAGTTAAAAGGGCTCTCGCTTTATTCCATTCATGAATTAGCCATCATTATGGAATCTACTGTACCCATGTATGTATTCTATCATAGAGACATGACATAGAGACATGACATAGAGACATGGATTCCTAAGAAAGGAACTCATTCAGAAGTCATAAATTGGATTGATCGAAAAGGAAAGGGTTAGGAGAAAATGATTTTGGATTGGAGAAATACAAATTCGGACCAATTCTTTTCTGAGCTAAGGGAATCCTATATAAATGATATATAGATAGAAGAATATATCAAAATTAAATACAAAAATTCGATAGGAAAAATGCTATATATCCTCTATCCTATCCTTCCTAATCGAAATCATAGAAATTCCAAATCGAACAAATTCCACTAATCTAAAAGAAATAGATACACAAATCGAAAATATAGAAATCCAAGGAAAAAAAGAAATAATCCAACAAAATACATGGAATAGGTAGAAATAGTATGCAAAGTTCTTTCCTATCCTAAACAAGAAAAAAAAAAATTTCTATGAAATTCGGGAAGATTTTTCGAGTTTCGCCATACTATTTGATTTGTGATATTGACAATTCCAAAAAACTGTTCATATTATAATCATAGTTTGATGGCCGTCGGGCAGGTATGCCCCCATCGTCTAGCGGTTTAGGACATCTCTCTTTCAAGGAGGTAGCGGGGATTCGACTTCCCCTGGGGGTAGGATACTACGAAAGGAAGTGGATCATGAATTATCCATTCTCCATAATCCTAGATCCATAATACTAGAGTGGATTCTTCCTGGGTCGATGCCCGAGTGGTTAATGGGGACGGACTGTAAATTCGTTGGCAATATGTCTACGCTGGTTCAAATCCAGCTCGGCCCAAGAATTCGTCACTCCAGGATGAGATAGAACCCATTTGTCTTCCATAAATGTCTGATATAGGAAATCTTATAGAATAAGAAAGAGTTCCTTTTGTTTCTCTATCCCATCTTTTCCCACTCGTTCTCATCTTTCTAAGGATTTAGAAGGATTTAGATTCATCATTCCTAAGCATCATGAAAAGAGTCACAAAGGATTCCTTTCTTTATAGAAAGATTCATTATAGAAAAATTCATTCTCAACCTCTTTCTTTTATATTAAATAAAAGAAATATTAAATAAAAGAAAGAACGACAAAATGACTAGGAATCCGTCCCACTCTCACTTCCCACTCTCACTAGAATCTCATATCCATGTGGATATGAGATCAGTATATCCTTATGTATTTATGTTCCAATACGACAAAAATAGGGCAGGGCGCGTTGAATGAAACCAACCAATCTGTATGCTGTACACTTCCCAGGGATTGTAGTTCAATTGGTCAGAGCACCGCCCTGTCAAGGCGGAAGCTGCGGGTTCGAGCCCCGTCAGTCCCGAACTAGGATTCGATTCATTGATCCATTCCTCTTTCCTTTTTCTTTCAAAAGATGGAGCAAGTTCAATCGAATTCACAGCGAGTACCTTTATTTTGTTTTTCTTTTGCATTTCTCGTCAGCATCAGATAAATAGTAGAATTTTGGTTTCATTCTACTAGTACGCATTGATCAAAGAGAGGTGTATGTAGATTGGTATAATTAGCAAGCAGTATCGTAGTAGTCAGGGATTTTGAGAGATACCATACTCCCTTTTCCATTTCTATTGATCAATGAAATGGAATAGAGTACTCATAGCATATTTCCACCAGTATTACATATCATCTATGTATTTTTTTATTTGTTTATTTATTGTACAACGTACAATGAGCATTGAACATCTACTAAAGACTTTCGAAAGCACCTCCCTATGATAGAGATTCTCTCTCAACTACAAATTAGAACCAATTGAATCGGAAATTATTTGTCTCATTTTCATTCCAATTGCACACGGAATTTTTGATGTATACATGTTAGTGGATTGAAGATCCTGAGAAAATCCAAATCCAAGAATACTTCCTTTTCGTAAATTGGTTGAAATAGGATATCTTTTCTATCCGAATCCAGCCAGATTGATTAGATTTTTATGTATTCAAAAAAAAATTATCACAAAAAAACTGAGTTTTGAAGGAACTTCCCACTTTTTTCTATTTCACTTTTTTTTATTATTTGAGTCTGGAGGCAATAGAATACTGATTATATGATATCTCATCAGATAGTTGGATAGGAGAATTGTATATACTATTTACTAAGTAGTATAAGTGACTAGGTAATATAAGATGAAGATGTTAATAATAAGATGTAAATAGTATTCTCATTATAAGGTGGAAATAATAGAATCCTATTCCAATGGAATTCAATCAATCAATGTGAATTGGATTATCGAAAATCCAGAGCGGAAAAGGATGAGAAATTCAATGGGGTTCTGGATAATCCATTTTTGGTATGGATCAAGGATCTTTCTATATTTGATTCTTCCATTCTCGACGATGAATCGATTGGATAGATCAGATATTGTTATTCATAATATAGGTTTATCCGGTTTTGTATCAGTAGGATGTCATTCATTCCATGGAATTTTTAAGAGTCCAATTGATCATCTCTATGGGATTAGATCCCGAGTTATTACGAAGAAAAAAAAAAGAACAATGAGATTATGGAAGTCAATATTCTCGCATTTATTGCTACTGCACTCTTTATTCTAGTTCCTACTGCCTTTTTACTTATCATCTACGTAAAAACAGTTAGTCAAAATGATTAATTGGACTGAAACGGATTAGTTCTTATGATGGAAGAAACGAATGAAAGGGTCTAAGGTCTTAATGAAAGAAAGAATTGGACTGGAATTCATACTATCTAAGCTAAGATAGTATGATAAAAAAAAACTAATAGAAAAACTCTATTTTTGAATTCTCCTATTCTCTAGACTTCCGGATTCTATTCTATTATACTATACTATACGGAATTCTTTCATATAATAGAATAGAATCCGGAAGTCGAAATGAAATAGAGTATAAATACTCTGTCAATCTTTCTATCATACTATCCAGGTATTACCATACTATTCAGGTATACAGTTGTATACGGATCTAAGCTTGCCATAGATTCATTTACAATATGTAGTAGATACTATCTATTTTGTATATGGAAATAATACTCTAATTCTATTTATCGCTACATCTCATCTATTTGTATGAATTTGGACCAATCTCCAAAATCATCGAAGATTCACTGTTCTATTTGAATAAAATTCCGAAGTTTATTAGAATTTTCAGAAAGAAATTGGGATCCTGGGACCCAAAGCATGAATATAGATATATATTCAGATCGATTCGAACATCGAATCAAAACCGTGAAAATGAAAAAGAGATGAAACAAAAATATCAGAAATTATGAAAATAAAAGGAAGAAAACAAAACCGAAGAAGAATTCGATTCGAACCAATTTCAAAAAAGTGTTAGTAGTAGACTCACTGTTGCATCATGCTGCAACGTGACATCAAATGAATGAAGCATAAATCACATTTCTAGAAGTCTAAAACGTTAGTGAAATGTGCGATATACAGATCACTCGACGTAAGCAAAATGGGATTGGATTAGATTTGGGTTGGGTTTGGATTATGTATGTGTGTGTGTGGGGGAGGGGGGGGGCCTCTCTCTTTGGATAACCAAGCCATCCCATTAGTAATTTCCAGTAGTCAATTAGTAGTTTCTAGTAGAAACTATATATTGCTATAGAATACCAGAACCTCTTTTTCTTAGAACTCTTAGAACAATCTAAATCAAGAAAGAGAGAATCCAACTCAAGAAAGAAATGGGGACTTATTGTTTCTCACTGGAATATCCATAATTCTAAGCACAATTGATACAATTCGATTACTCCAGCATTAGTAGTATCCTTACTTAATTAAAGTCCACTCCTCCCCCATACTACGAGTGAAAGAGAAAATGTAAAGACTACCATTAAAGCAGCCCAAGCGAGACTGACTATATCCATGTCAATGATGTCCCCTATCTTCTTTAGGAAAGAAAGGAATTCTTCTATGATTGATCACCAATCATAGTGGAATCAATGAGACGGAGTCCAAATAGGATTTGGACTGAAGGTGATTCTTGATGAAGCAATTCTACGAACCCGCCCGTAACAAATTCCTATATTTATAGTATCCATATCTATAGTATAATAACTCTAATAGAATTGGAAAGCATGAAATACAAATACAATACACATTCTGAGAAAAAGAGCAATGGAATACCCCTACTTAATGAAAGTAGTGTCCTTTTCAAAGCTAGGGAATGGATTTTTTATCAACCTATTCAGTCTAATCCTAGACTGAGTCTTTAGTAGACACTATCTTAGTAGTGTAAAGAGAATTAGGAAAATTTTATATTTTAGAACTCCTTCTGAAACGTTAGCGACTCTAATTAGGAATCCTCTAGGAATCCAGATTTAGGATCTAAATAGAACTTCAGGAATTCTTGGCTTGACCAACAGAGCTTGACCAACAGAACAGGGGCAGAGACAGAGGGCTAGTTAATCTTGTCGATACTTGACCAATACTGGTAGGCATCAAAGAACCCAACCCTTTTTAGTTGTTGGTTTGAACCATTTATTGGATTTCTAAATTCCATCCAATACATAGTCACAGTTCGCTATAAGAGTCAGAAAGGAAAAACCTCGAGTCTTTGATTAATCTGATTAGGCGACACCCAGATTTGAACTGGGGATAAAGGATTTGCAGTCCCTTGCCTTACCACTTGGCCATGTCGCCAAAACGATACAAAAAGGATATCAATATCCTACAACCTTTACCTACTCCTCATTTTGTAGCTGAATTCTTTGTTTTTTTTTTTTTGATTGGATTGATATCTTGAATCTCGCTTTCTTCTCCATTCCAAAAGGGAATCCCGCTTTTTTTTTTTCTGGGATCTCCTTAAGTCTCTTCAATTCCATGTATCTCAATATAAATAAGAATTCCAAACTTTTCTTTTCCATGGAAAAGAGAAAACATTTCTCTGACTAACAAAAATGTATAGGAAATTCAAAACTATTGACTTCATTAGTTAGGAATGAAATTAGTTAGGAATGAACAGTTATGGATATTTCCCATTTTTTGGAATGACACAAGAAAACGGTTTTCAACCGATGATCCGTATCCACTATTTTCAAGAATCCATCTTTTTGCAATTATAACATATAACAAGAATATGTATCTATGTAAACCCTAGCTAGAACAAAAATTGTTACACAAATAAGAGTCAGGAATTTTCTCCACATCTTCTTCTATAGAGTATAGAGAGTTTTTGTGCTTTCATTCTTCATTGAATATAGGAAAGGGAAAAGATCCATTGGGATATAGCATGACTTATGTTGTTTGTTTCAAAGGAAACTACTATAAACAAAGTTCGAATCTGTCTATACGGATAACTAGATTGGTATATAATTGATAAAAACAATTCCTATTCTCCCTTTCCACCCTATTCTAGGAATTTTACTACCAAAACAAAAAGAATCCAGAATCTCTTTTGGTAACCAATCCGATTGTCATATTCTAATAGGTAGAAATGAAATCCATTTAGATATTCACTCCATAAGTCTAAGTGGTATCATTTTTTTGTTTCTAAGAATAGGAATGCTTTCTTTATCAATCCATTTGTATTTGTCGTAAATTCCAATTTGCAGCGACAATTCTCTTTCTTTTTCCATTCCGTCTCTGTTCATAGCTATGAAGTTTATAAATAAATTATAAATAAATGAAATAGGAATGGGGTAAATAGGAATGGGGTTGTCTCACAATTTCATGTGATTCAGTAAATAGAATATATATATATCCCATCATTACTAGATCGATCTATATGGTTAGGGTTCGATAAAGAGTGAGTCAATAATGGGATTGTTTCGATAAATAGGAAACTTCAAATGAAGATGCTTTGTGATGGAAATGAGGAAATGTCCACACTACCTGGATTTAGCCAGATACAATTTGAGGGATTTGTTAGGTTCATTAATCAGGGCTTGAGAGAAGAGTTTTCTAAATTGACAAAAGTGGAAGATTCCAAAATTACATTTCAATTATTTGGGGAAACATATAAATTGGTAGAACCTTTGATAGAAGAAAGAGATGCTGTGTATAAATCACTCACATATTCTTCTGAATTATATGTATCTGCAGGATTAATTTGGAAATGTAAAAATATGCAAAAACAAACTGTACTTCTTGGAAAGATTCCTATAATGAATTCCTTGGGAGCTTTTATAGTCAATGGAATTTATCGAATTGTGATCAATCAGATATTGCAAAGCCCGGGTATTTACTACCGTTCCGAATTGGACCGGAAGGGAATTCGTATTTATATCAGCACTATAGTATCAGATCGGGGAAGAAGCTCAAAATTAGAAATGGATAGAAAAGAACGGATATGGGTTCGTGTGAGCAAGAAACGAAAAATATCTATTCTCATTCTATTATCAGCTATGGGTTCGAATCTCAGAGAAATTCTAGATAATGTTTGTTACCCTGAATTTTTCTTGTCTTTTCCAAAGGATCAGAATGAGGCGGAGAAAAGAAAGATGGAGTCAAAAGAAAAAGCCGTTTTGGCCTTTTATACAAAATTGACTTGTGTAGATGATGACGATGATGACGATGATGACGATGATAACGATTATTACGATTATGATGATGATTACGATGATTACGATGATTACAATGATGACGATTATTACGATGATGATAATTATTACGATTATTACAAGGATTATTACGATGATGACGACGATGACATAGTATCTTTGGAGGTCTTATATGAGAATTTACAAAATCAATTTTTCGAAACAAGATGTGAATTAGGAAGGATTGGTCGACGAAATCTAAATCGAAGACTCAATCTTGATATACCCCAGAACAATACATTTTTGTTACCGCGAGATGTATTGGCTGCCGTCGATCATTTGATTGAAATGAAATTTGGAATGGGTACATTTGACGATATGAATCATTTGAAAAATAAACGTATCCGCTCTGTAGCAGATCTGTTACAGGAGCAATTTGGATTGGCTCTTGATCGTTTAAAAGATGTAGTTCTAGAAACTATTATATGTGGAACAATCAAGTATGATTATAAAAATAGACCGAGTCCTCAAAAATGGATACCTTCTCCTAATCCATTCACAACCACTTATGAATCGTTTTTTGGTCTCCATCCTTTAGCTCAAGTTTTGGATCGAACTAATCCATTGACACAAATCGCTCATGCGCGAAAATGGAGTTCTTTGGGTCCTGGAGGATTGACAAGCCGAACTGCAAATTTTCGGATACGGGATATCCATCCTAGTTACTATGCGCGTATTTGCCCAATTGATACGTCTGAGGGAATCAATGTAGGGCTTATGGGATCTTTAGCTAGTCATGTGAGGATTGGTCATTGGGGATCTCTAGAGAGTCCATTTTATGAAAAACCGGAAAGGTCCAAAGAAGCACAGATGATTTATTTATCACCAATTAGAGATGAATATTATATGATAGCAGCAGGAAATTCTTTGGCCTTGAATCGGGGTCTTCAGGAAGAACAAGTTGTTCCAGCTCGATACTGTCAAGAATTCCTGACTATTGCATGGGAACAGATTCATCTTCGAAGCATTTTTCCTTTCCAATATTTTTCTATTGGGGCCTCCCTCATTCCTTTTCTTGAACATAATGATGCAAATCGGGCTTTAATGAGCTCTAATATGCAACGTCAAGCAGTTCCTCTCTTTCGGTCCGAGAAGTGCATTGTTGGAACTGGGCTGGAAGGCCAAGTGGCCCTAGATTCGGGAGTTTCGGCTATAGCCGAACACGCGGGAAAGATCATTTATACTGATACTCACAAGATGATTTTATCAAAGAATGGAAACACTATAAGCATTCCATTAGTTATGTATCAAGGTTCCAACAAAAAAACTTATATGCATCAAAAACCTCAGGTTTCACCGGGTAAATACATGAAAAAAGGGCAAATTTTAGCGGACGGTGCGGCTACCGTTGGTGGGGAACTGGCTTTAGGAAAAAATGTATTAATAGCTTATATGCCATGGGAAGGCTACAATTTTGAAGATGCAGTACTTATTAGTGAACGTCTAGTATATGACGATATTTATACTTCTTTTCACATACAGAAGTATGAAATTCATACTTATATGACACCTGATGGTCCGGAAAGAATTACTAAGAAAATCCCGCATTTAGAAGATCATTTACTTCGCAATTTAGACAGAAATGGAATTGTGAGGGTGGGAGCTTGGGTAGAAAGTGGTGATATTTTAGTAGGTAAATTAACGCCTCAGGCGACGAACGAATTACCCTATGTTCCGGAGAATAGATTATTACAAGCCATATTGGGGATTCCAATATCCACTGCGAAAGAAACTTCCTTGCGATTACCTATAGCTATAGGCGGAAGGGGCCGAGTTATTGATGTGGGATGGATAAAGGAAAAAAGAGATTGTACCTCGAATCTAGAAGAAGAGAATCTAGAAGAAGAGAATCTAGAAGAAGATCCCGGAGAACTACTAGAAACCATTCGTATATATATTTCACAAAAACGTAAAATCAAAGTAGGTGATAAAGTAGCTGGAAGACATGGAAATAAAGGTGTTGTTTCCAAAATTTTGCCTAGACAAGATATGCCCTATTTGCAAGACGGAACACCGGTAGATATGGTCCTCAGCCCATTAGGAGTACCCTCACGAATGAATGTGGGGCAGATATTGGAATGCTCGCTCGGGTTAGCGGGAGATCTGCTAAACAGACATTATCGAATAACCCCTTTTGATGAGAGATATGAAGAAGAGGCTTCCAGAAAACTAGTGTTTTCTGAATTATATGAGGCCGGTAAGCAAACAAAGAATCCGTGGGTATTTGAACCCGAGTATCCAGGGAAAAGCATAATATTAGATGGAAGAACAGGGAATTCTTTCGAACAACCTGTTCTAATAGGAAAGTCTTATATGATGAAATTAATTCATCAAGTGGATGATAAAATCCACGGGCGTTCCAGTGGACCTTACTCCCTTGTGACACAACAACCCGTTAAAGGAAGGAAGAAGCGAGGGGGGCAACGAGTGGGGGAAATGGAAGTTTGGGCTTTAGAGGGATTTGGTGTTGCTCATATTTTACAAGAGATGCTTACTTATAAATCGGATCATATTCAAGCTCGTGAAGAGCTATTCGGTACTATAGTGGTTGGAGGAACAATACCTAGTCCTGAGGATGTTCCAGAATCTTTTCGATTACTCGTTCGAGAACTACGATCTTTAGCTCTAGAACTGAACTATTTCCTTGTATCTGAGAAAAACTTTCAGATTCATAGGACGGAAGCTAGATCGGAATGAATCCTAAACTTCTATTCTATGATCGATTGGTATAAACATCAACAACTTCGAATTGGACTAGTCTCTCCTGAACAAATCCGTTCTTGGGCCAACAAAATTCTACCTAATGGGGAAGTAGTTGGTGGAGAGGTGAAAAGCCCCTTTTCTTTTCATTGCGAAAAAAATGGACCGGAAAAAGATGGCTTGTTTTGTGAAAGAATCTTTGGACCTATGCAAAGTGGGATTTGTGCCTGTGGAAATATCAGAGGGGAAAAGAAAGACACGAAATTTTGTAAAGAATGCGGGGTCGAATTTGTGGATTCTCGGATTCGAAGATATCAAATGGGATACATTCAACTTGTACGTCCAAAGACTCATGTGTGGTATTTGAAACGTTTTCCTCGTGGTCTTTCGAGTTATATCGCGAATCTTTTAGATAAATCCCTTGAGGATTTAGAGGACCTAGTATACCGCGATGTGTGATTTGATCGAAATTTTCATTTTACAGATTCATGCTGATGAACTGTCATCCCATTCCATCTGATTGGGGTGCCCCCCGCTCTGACATGTATCTTCGGAAGAGTCACATGAAGCTCAGAATTATGGGTGTATTTCATACTTCCAAATCCAAAAAGGGGGAATGGATCCATGGTCGATTCCATAATAGATAAATAGGAATTGCTAGATCTACCTCGTGAAAATAAATCAAAAAGGCCTTTTTATGCTTATGGAATTCACTTTTTTGTTAGAGGGGGTTCCGTTCAATCAAGTAAGCAAATCGAATATGGCATGGTTACAGGAGTATATCCATCGTATATATGCTTCAAGGAACATCATGGTAGAACCAGCGAGGTGAGTGGAGTAGGGGCCTAAAAGATCGAGTGTAACAATATAGAAACAAGGAAATAGAGACAAGTAAATCCCTTAAGAGTTCCAAAACCTTCCTTGAATGGAAGAGGATTCCTTATTCGAGGGAGAATAGACTACTCAAGAATTTCACATTTCATTTCTGTTCTAATTGAAGAAGTGATTCATAAAGGGAAGGTCAAAGTCAAAAGAAATCCATATATACATATATATATATTGGTTCTATAGATTGGTTGGCCTCACTGGAAACTTGAGTAAGGAGTAGCTTTTTGTATGGTTTTTCAAATCATAAACCAAATTGGAAAAAAAAAGAAAAATTCCTTTATTTATTTGTTGTAACTACTTAAGCCGGATGAGAGGAAACCCTCACGTCCGGTTTGGAGGGGGGGGGGGGGGATCCCATAGGAACCTATCTCGATTCTACTTTTGTTAGGTCCATAGAGGACAAACCTACTGTATTACGATTAAGAGGTTTTTTCCGCCTAGATCAAACTCAATTCGAGAAACCGAGTAACAAACCGAGTAACCCATATTTTTATTTAATAGAATATGATACATTTCGACGTCGAGAAATCTTGATCGGAGCAAATGCTATTAGAGTGCAGTTAGTCGATTTGGATTTGGAAATTCTTATAAAGAATTCATTGGTAGAGTGGGAGGAATTAAGAGAGGAAGAATTCAATACATGGGACAAGAAAAATCTAATAAAAATTCGAAGAAGAAGGCGTTTTTTGGTTAGACGTATACAATTAGCAAACCATTTTCTTCAAAAAAATATAAAACCGGAATGGATGGTTTTGTGTCTATTACCAGTTCTTCCCCCTGAGTTAAGGCCCATAATTGAGATAGATCCGGGTCAAGTAGTGACTTCGGATCTGAATTTCATCTATGGAACAATTATTTCTCGGAATTTGGCTCTGAGACAAATGATAAATATAGAATACCTCGTCCCAAGGCAAGTCCTAATGTGTCAGGAAAGACTAGTACAAGAGGCGGTGGATGCACTTTTTAATAATGGGATCCGCGGACGGCCACTAAAAGATATTAATAAGAGGGTTTACAAGTGCTTTTCTGATATCATTGAAGGGGGCAAAGAGGGGAGATTTCGTCAGACCCTGCTCGGTAAACGAGTCGATTATTCGGGACGTTCCGTCATTGTCGTGGGCCCTTCGCTTTCATTACATCAATGCGGATTACCTCGAGAAATAGCAATCGAACTTTTCCAGACATTTGTGATTCGTGATCTAATCAGACAACATGTTGCTTCCAACATAGGTATTGCAAAAAGTCAAATTAGAGAAAAAGAACCGATTGTGTGGGAAATACTTCAAGAAGTTGTGCAGGGGCACCCTGTATTGCTGAATAGAGCACCTACCCTACATAGATTAGGAATACAGGCATTCCAACCTATTTTAGTGGAAGGACGCGCTATTTATTTACATCCATTAGTTTGTAAGGGCTTTAATGCAGACTTTGACGGGGATCAAATGGGTGTTCATATACCTTTATCCTTGGAAGCTCAAGCGGAGGCCCGTTTACTTATGTTTTCTCATATGAATCTCTTGTCTCCAACTATTGGGAGCCCCATTTGCGTACCAACTCAAGATATGCTTATTGGACTCTATATATTAACGATTGGGAACCGTCGAGGTATTCGTACAAATAGGTATAATACCTGGAATCGCAAAAACTATCCAAAGAAAATAGTGGACAATCCTAACTATAAGTATACGAAAGAAAAAGAGGAACCCTATGAACCCTATGGTTATTTTTCTAGTTCCTATGATGCACTTGGAGCATATCACCGAAAACAAATCCATTGCGATAGTCCTTTGTGGTTCCGATGGCGATTAGATCAACGTGTCATTGGCTCTAAAGAAGTTCCAATTGAAGTTCAATATGACTCCTTGGGTACCTATCATGAGATTTATAAGAACTATCTAATAGTCAGAGGTCTAAAAAAAGAAATCTGTTGTATATATATTCGAACTACTGTTGGTCATATTTCTTTTTATCGAGAAACAGAAGAAGCTATACAGGGATTTTCTCGGGGGTGCGGCCGGCAAAGGAAAGAATGACACTAGATCCGCCGCCGTGAAAGTGTCGGTCTCTTCGATTTCATTGGTATCCTAATCCTGGAAATGGATATGTAAATCAAGCTTAAGGAAAGGAAGTTTTCGAACGAATCACTGACTCAGACCCATTGGCGAATCCTACTCAGCAGAATATGGAGGTAGTACTTATGGCAGAAAGAGACCCTCTGGTCTTTCCCAATAAAGTGATGGATGGAGCTGCCATGAAACAACTTATTAGCAGATTCATAGATCACTTTGGAATGGGATATACATCACATATCCTGGATCAAATGAAAACTCTAGGTTTCCAACAAGCCACTGCTACATCTATTTCATTAGGAATTGATGATCTTTTAACCAGCCCTTCGAAAAGATGGTTAGTCCAAGATGCTGAACAACAAAGTTGGATTTTAGAGAAACATCATCATTATGGAAATGTACATGCAGTAGAAAAATTGCGTCAATCCATTGAGATATGGTATGCTACGAGTCAATATTTGAAACAAGAGATGAATCCTAATTTTCGAATGACCAATCCCTCGAATCCAGTTCATTTAATGTCCTTTTCCGGAGCTAGAGGGACTGCATCTCAGGTACACCAATTAGTAGGCATGAGAGGATTAATGTCAGACCCACAAGGACAAATGATTGATTTACCCATTCAAAGCAACTTACGCGAGGGGCTTTCTTTAACAGAATATATAATTTCCTGTTACGGAGCGCGTAAAGGAGTTATAGATACTGCTGTACGAACATCCGATGCCGGATACCTTACGCGTAGACTTGTGGAAGTAGTTCAACACATTATTGTACGCAGAACAGATTGTGGTACGATCCGAGGTATTTCTGTGAGTCCCCAAAAGGGGATGACCAGAAGAATTTTGATCCAAACACTAATGGGTCGCGTATTAGCCGAAGATATCTATATGGGTCCGCGATGCATTGCCGCTCGAAATCAAGATATTGGGATGAGACTTATCCGTCTATTCCTAACTTTTCGAGTACAACCAATATATATTCGAACTCCTTTTACTTGCAGAAGTACATCTTGGATCTGCCAATTATGTTATGGCCGGAGTCCCACGCATGGCGACCTGGTCGAATTGGGGGAAGCCGTAGGTATTATTGCGGGTCAATCCATTGGAGAACCGGGTACTCAACTAACATTAAGAACTTTTCATACTGGTGGAGTATTTACGGGTGGTACTGCTAAACACGTACGAGCTCCCTATAATGGAAAAATCAAATTCAATGAGGATTTGGTTCATCCTACACGTACTCGTCACGGGCATCCGGCTTTTCTATGTCCCATAGACCTGTATGTCACTATTGAAAGTCCCGATATTCTACATAATGTGAATATTCCACCCAAAAGTTTGATTTTCGTTCAAAACGATCAATATGTAGAATCGGAACAAGTGATTGCTGAGATTCGCGTCGAAGAATCCACTTTGGATTGGAAAGAAAGGGTCCGAAAACATATTCCTTCTGAATCGGAAGGAGAAATGCACTGGAGTACCAATGCTGAGCCTGAATATCCATATGGTAATGCTCATATATTATCAAAAACAAGTCATTTATGGATATTAGCCGCGAGTACGTGCAGATCCGGTAAAGTGTCTTTTTCGCTTCACAAGGATCAAGATCAAATCAATGCTCATTTTTGTTCTATCGAAGAACAAGATATCTCTGACTCCTCGATGACTAAGGGTTGGGTAAGATATCAATTGTCTAGTTCAAACCTTTCGGATGAAAAAAAAGATGGGGTTCTTTATTATTCAAGATCTGAGAAAATCTTATCCAAGGGTCAGTGGGATTTCCTATATCCTTCTATTTTCCAAGAAAATTCTTATTTCTTGGGGAAGAGCCGAAGAAATAGATTCCTAATTCCATTCCAATATCAAAAGAAACAATTCATACCTTGTTTTCGCATTTCGATAAAAATACCCATCCATGGTATTTTAGGTAGAAAAAATAGTATTTTTGCTTATTGCACTGATCCCCGATACAGAATAAGGAGTTCGGGAATCATTCAATCCACTCCATTTCCATATAGTATTCGAAAGAGAAAGCGGAATTCCATGCTCAAAAAACTCAACAAAGGGGGTTTCACTGAGTTTCAAGGAATAAAAGGATGGGATCCGAAAGACGAAAGGAAAATAGAGCAATTTTGTTTCATTCCCGAAAAAAAACATATCTTACCTGAATCCTCGTGTATAATGGTCCGAAACAATAGTATTATTGGAATCTATAGACGAATCACTTCCACTAGAATAAGTCGAGTAAGTGGATTGGTACGAGTGCAGAAAAAAAAAAAATGGATAGAACTTACCATTTTTTCTGGGAATATTCATTTTCCTGGAGAGACGGATAAGAAGAGAAAGAGAGTCAAGTCCAGTTACAAGTTCCTACCTTCAGGAACGGAAAAAAAAAATTCAAAAAAAAAAAATTCCAAGGAATCTCCAAAATGGAAAAAGGGGATCCATGTCCAATGGATTACACTTAGCAAGAAAATCAAGAACAAATCCAAGAAAATCAAGAAACAATCTGTTCTTTTGGTTCGGCCCGCAGTCGCATGGGAAATAACCGATAAGATCCGTTTAGCAACATTTTTCCCACAGGATCCCTTGCAGGAAAGGGAGAATGTCCCACTTAAAGTTGTCCATGCTATTCCTGACAATGCCAGGGTCTATTATTATGGAAGAATTCGAACCCCTTTTCCAAAGGGTTTTTCATTCGTTAGGACTTGCTTAGTATGGAATTTGGACCAAGAAAAAAAGGGTTTCATAGAAGAGGTTCATGCTTCCTTTGTGGAAATAAGGACAAACGGCCTGATTCGTGATTTCCTAAGAATGGAGTTCGTCCGATCCTCGCTTTCGTATATTGTCAAAAGGAATAAAGATACGGCGGGTTCGGGGTTTTTTTGCCATAATGGATTCAATTGTACCAATATCAATCCTTTTGATTCCAAGGCGAAGATTCAGTCATTTATCCAACATAAGGAAACTCCTGGTATTGGTACCTTGTTGAATCGAAATAAGGAATGCCAATCTTTGCTAATTTTGCCACCATCCAACTGTTCTCGAATCGGCCCATTCCATGGTTCGAAATCTCACAATATCACAAAAAAACCAATGAAAAGAAAAAAAGATCTGACAATTCCAATTCGAAATTTGTTGGGCCCTTTAGGTATTACTGTACCTAAAATCACGAATTTGGATTCATCTTACTATCTCATAACTCATAATCAGATATTGTTAAAGAAATATTTATTACTTTACAATTGGAAACACACTTTTCAAGTACTTCCATATTGTTTAATGGACGAAAATGGGAGGATTTATAATCCCGATCTGTGCAGTAACATCATTTGGAATTCATTGGATTGGAATTGGCACTTTCTACATCATGATGATTGTGAAGAATCATCCCCCATAATGATTCTTGGGCAGTTTTTTTGTGAAAAAGCATGTTTCTTCCAATACGGACCGCAAATGAAATCTGGTCAAGTTCTAATTGTTCATGTGGACTCTTCTTTCGTAATAAGATCTGCTAAACCTTATTTGGTCACTCCAGGAACAACAGTTCATGGTCATTATGGGGAAATTCTTTATAAAGGAAATACATTAATGACTTTTCTATATGAAAAATCAAGATCTGGTGACATCACGCAAGGTCTTTTAAAGGCGGAACAAGTTTTCGAAGCGCGTTCCCTTGATTCCATATCCAGGAAGCTCAAAAAGAGAGTAGAAGATTGGAAAAAGCTTATACCAAGAATTCTTGGAATCTCTTGGGGATCCTTGATTGGTGCTGAGCTAACCATAGCCCAAAGTCGTATCTTTTTGGTGAATCAGATCCAAGAGGTTTATCGATCTCAGAACGTACAGATTCATAATAGACATATAGAGATGATTATACGTCAAGTAACATCTAAGGTCTTGGTTTCATCAAGAGGTAGAATGTCTAATGTTTTTTCACCGGGAGAACGAATCGGGTTGTTACGAGCGGAGCGAGCACGTCGTGCTCTGAATCAAACAATCCGTTATAAGGCAACCTTATTAGGAATAACTAGGGCATCCTTGAATACTCAAAGTTTCATATGCGAAGCTAGTTTTCAAGAAACTGCTCGGATTTTAGCAAAATCTGCTTTATGGGGTCGTATTGATTGGTTGAAAGGTCTGAAAGAAAATGTTATTCTGGGGAGGATTATACCTGCCGGTACCGGATTCCAAAAATTAGTACACCGCTCAAAGCAACAAAGGAACATTCATTTGGAAATCCAAAAAAGGAATTTCTTCAAGGGAAAGATAGAAGATCTTTTTTCCATCATAGAAAATGAGTTTGTCCAAAAAAACGATGAAGGATCTCTATAAGACATCATAACATGGATTTGGTCCGATTTATTTTGTGTTCTTTTCTTTGGTAGATTCTAACGAATTCATGAAATTCTCACAAATGAAAAAGAAGAATGAATGGGTTGGATCGTATATCAGTGGTCAACCCTCGGTAGAAGGTTCCGTCGGAACATGGATTGATTTCAGACTACCTCCTCTCTTTGCTTTTTTTTTTCTTTTCAAAAAAAAAAAGCAAATAACCAAGAGAAAGTGTGAAGAAAAATGACAAGAAGATATTGGAACATCCATTTGGAAGAGATGAAAAAAGTGGGAGTCCATCTTGGTCATGATATTAAGAACTGGAATCCTAAGATGGCACCTTATATTTCCGCAAATCGTAAAGGTATTCATATTACAAATCTCAGTCGAACCGCTCGTTTTTTATCAGAAGCTTGTGATTTAGTCTTTGATGCAGCACGTACAGGAAAACATTTGTTAATTATCGGTACCAAAGACGGAGTAGCTGAGTTCGTAGAATTAGCTGCAAAAAGGGCTCGGTGTCATTATGTGAATACAAAATGGCTTGGTGGTATGTTAACGAATTGGTCCACTACAGAAACGAGACTTCGTCAATTCAAGCACTTAAGAGCAGGGCAAAAGATGGGCCAATTCCAGCGTATCCCAAAAAGAGATGCAGCAATCTTGAAGAGAAAATTATCTACTTTGCAAAAATATCTGGGCGGAATCAAATATATGACGGAGTTACCTGATATTGTCATAATCATGAATCAAAAAAAAGAATATAAGGCTCTTCGAGAATGTATGATTTTGGGAATTCCAACGATTTGTTTAATCGATACCGATTGTGACCCCGATCTTGTGGATCTTCCGATTCCAGCCAATGATGACAATTTACTTTCAATACGATGGATTCTGAATGTATTAGTATCCGCAATTTGTGAAGGCCGTTCTATTTGGGAAGATCGATAAGAAATCGTTCATTATGTCATTATGATGAATAAGAAAAAGAAGTCCATTCCTTTCCTTTGAAAGGAAAACTTCGTAGATTTCTTGGATTGGTCCTGATTCCTATATTTTCATGAAGAAATCCAAAGTATTGGGTCTATTATGTCATTCTTCGCTATCCTAAATATACCATGTATTAGGAAAAGAGGTGAGTTGAGAAATGGATGAGACGGTTGAATCAAAAGAATTCTTTTTTTTTTTTTAGTAAGTTCAATTTATATCAGAGGACAATATGAATGTTATACCATGTTCCATTAACACACTCAAAGGATTATACGATATATCGGGTGTAGAAGTAGGCCAACATTTCTATTGGCAAATAGGAGGTTTACAAGTACATGCTCAAGTACTTATCACTTCGTGGGTCGTAATTGCCATCTTATTGGGTTCGATCACCATAGCTGTTCGGAATCCACAAACCATTCCGACTGACGGTCAAAATTTCTTCGAATATGTCCTTGAATTCCTTCGAGACTTAAGCAAAACTCAGATTGGGGAAGAATATGGTCCTTGGGTTCCCTTTATTGGAACTATGTTCCTCTTTATTTTCGTTTCGAATTGGTCAGGTGCTCTTTTACCTTGGAAACTCATAGAGTTACCCCACGGGGAGTTAGCTGCGCCAACGAATGATATAAATACCACGGTTGCTTTAGCTTTACTCACGTCAGCGGCGTATTTCTATGCGGGTCTTAGCAAAAAAGGATTAAGTTATTTCGGTAAATATATTCAACCAACCCCAATCCTTTTACCAATTAACATTTTAGAAGATTTCACAAAACCTTTATCATTGAGTTTTCGACTTTTTGGAAATATATTAGCTGATGAATTAGTAGTTGTTGTTCTTGTTTCTTTAGTACCTTTGGTAGTTCCTATACCTGTCATGTTTCTTGGATTATTTACAAGTGGTATTCAAGCTCTGATTTTTGCAACTTTAGCTGGGGCTTATATAGGTGAATCCTTGGAGGGTCATCATTGACTAGCTTTCCAAATGGTTTGTTTTTTGGGGGAAGCTTATCCCAATTCATCCATAGTTCAAGAAAGAAATAGAATCATCATTATAGAATAGATCCCAATATAGATGTATCTATGACGTAACAGGAAAGATGTATGATATTATAGAATTGTCAAAAATCTTAGGAAAAGGATCTTTTTTTTATACCTTTTTTTCCTAAGATTTTGGTTCATTTCTTGTTACCCGTCCGATTGCTATTGGATTTCGATTTGTTATTTGCTCAGTCCATTTCCATATTCCTATTTCGAATTGGAATAAGGATTGGTATCTTATCCCTTTTCGACGTGCTACTAGACCAAACAAAGAATAGATTAGGTAGGTAAAAAAAACTAGGCATATGATGATTTCTATATAGATAATGATAGATAATGCCATCTCCTGTGGATGATGTTTCGAAGAAGAATTCGAACATTTTCCATAGAATCCAAAATAAGAATGGTTTACAGTATAGAGGAAACCAATGTATATGTGATATTAGATATTCACTAGTGATATAGTATACCTATAGGATTTCCTAGTCTATAGCATTTCCTAGTTCACTGCATTTCGATTTCGATCCAACACCTTTTTATTTCTTTCGTCTGTGATTATGCATTCCTTGAAGAAATGGATCTATAATAGATAGGATAGTCAAGAGCGAAGAATGGGATGAAACAAAGGGTTTGAAAACAAACATGCAAGAACTAGAATTTCATTCCTAGGGAATGGAACAATTCTGTCATGGATAGTAACAAAAAACGAGATATCGAAATAGTTCTGATGATTCAGTCAGATTCTTATTTCTTGCGGTTTTCGTTACTTCGACTAGATAGAATTTTCGTGATCCAAAAAGAAGTAAGAATTCATTGGTTGATTGTATCATTCACCCCTTTCTTTTTTTATGCGAAGAGCTTCATTGACTATGAATCCACTGATTTCTGCCGCTTCCGTGATTGCTGCTGGATTAGCCGTAGGACTTGCTTCTATTGGACCTGGAGTTGGACAAGGTACTGCTGCAGGACAAGCTGTCGAAGGTATTGCGAGACAGCCAGAAGCGGAAGGTAAAATACGAGGCACTTTATTACTAAGTCTGGCTTTTATGGAAGCTTTAACCATTTATGGATTGGTCGTAGCATTAGCACTTTTATTCGCGAATCCTTTTGTTTAAGAGTTTAAGACTAGAATAGAAATTCGAAACAAAAAGTACGACACGTACTTTTTTTCTGATTTTCTGAACTTAGACTTGTCCTTGCATTCTTCCAATTTGATCAACACTTGACTCTTGCAATTCCTTATTTGGTTTGTTCAAGACCTTTGGGAAGGACTGATTTGAGGATGAGGAGTTAGCGGATCTGCTCGCTTTCTTCCTTCCCGTTCTTAGAACAATTCCATCAAGGAAAGAAATCCTTTTTCTTTTTAGCAAAGATTGCAACAAAATACAAAGAATCTATTTGAGAATTGACGTAAGTAAGACCTGCGACCTAACCCAATTAGATATTTATATTATCTTGACGGATCGAAACTTCCAAATCAGAAAAATAAGAAGTCAATAAAAAAAAAAAAGAGGTCGAAACAAAAAGAACTCTATTTTTTTTTAGTCCTATCTATCAGAGGAGAACATATGAAAAATGTAACTGATTCTTTCGCTTCCTTGGGCCATTGGCCATCCGCCGGGAGTTTTGGGTTGAATACCGATATTTTAGCAACAAATCCAATAAATCTGAGCGTAGTGTTTGGTGTGTTGATTTATTTTGGAAAGGGAGTGTGTGCGAGTTGTGTATTTCAAGAATAGGTTGGGTCTAACCAACTGCACTTTCTTTTTTCTGTTTGATGCTCTTTCTTTGATTTCTCATTTTTTTTTTGAAATGGGATCATTTCGAAAAGAAAAATAGTATCTATAAATAGCAAAGAAAGATGCAGATCCCGACGAATGACTTATGAATAAATTCATAAATCATATGTAAGAACCATAGCATTTCGTGATTGATTGGTCAATTCACTTGGATTCTCTATAAACCAATCATTTGGGACCCTGAACATGGTTAAAGCTAAACTGTTTGAAGTCTAGGCACAATAGGGTACTCTTTCTACCATTATGTTGGTACAAAAATGATTTCCAATTTTTTTTTTTAAAAATAAAATAAAAAAAAATCCATAGTTCGTCATTTATCCAATATAGAACACTCATATGGATAAAATTGAACCTTTTTTCCACAAAAAAAGGGGGGCACTTTGCTCTTTTTTAGACAATGCCGAACGGACAACCTATGTATAAAATCAGAATTTTTGGATGGATTTGCATAAATCATGAAGAAATCAAAAAAGAAGTCTAAAATCAGAAACGAAGAAAGAAACAACTTTACTGACAATTACGGATCTCTTATTTGGTCAGAAGAGTTCTACCAATATTCTGGTCTTGTATCAGTTTCGATAGTTTTTCAAATACAAACAGAAAAGAAAGAACAGGTTCATTCCATGAAAAAAAAGATATATGGGAATGTCTATCAATTCCATAGTGGAGCGTGAGAGCCAAATGAATTGAAAGATTCATGTTTGGTTCGGGAGGAGATTATGTAAGTTGTGAAATTCATGGTAAGAAAATCTACTTTCATTAACGGATTTATTAGATAATCGAAAACAGAGGATCTTAAGTACTATTCGAAATTCAGAAGAATTACGTAGAGGCGCTATTGAGCAGCTTGAAAAAGCTCGAGACCACTTACGTAAAGCAGAAAGAGAAGCGGATGAGTATCGAGTTCTTGGATATTCTGATATAGAACGACAAAGAGTGGGTTTGATTCAGGCTACTTCGGATAGTTTGGAACAAGTCAAAAATGATAAAAATGAAACCCTTCGTTTGAAACACCAAAAAGCCATTCATCAGGTCCGACAAAAAGTTTTTCAACAAGTCTTAGAGGGGGCTTCGGGGACTCTAAATCATTGTTGGAATAGTGAATTACATTTTCGTACTATCAGTGCTAATATTGGCATTCTAAGGACCATGGAAAAAAGGGAAAAAAAAAGAATGAATTAGCCCCCCCCCACCTCGCCTCTTCTACTTTCGTTTCGCGTTCAGGTACGATTTTTTCCTACGCTTCCGAAAAAGAATTCAGAGACACTAATGGCAGCCATTCGAGCCGACGAAATTCGTCAGATTCTTCGTGAACGTATTGAACAATATAATAGAGAAGTCAAGGTCGTGAATACTGGTGCCGTATATCAAGTAGGTGATGGCATTGCTCGTATTCATGGTCTTCAGGAAGTAATGGCAGGTGAATTAGTACAATTTGAAGAGGGTACAAAGGGTATTGCTCTGAATTTGGAACTCTCTCTTGTTGGTGTTGTATTAATGAGTGATGGTTTGATGATACAGGAAGGAAGTTCTGTAAAAGCAACGGGAAGAATTGCTCAGATACCGGTGAGTGATGCTTATTTGGGCCGTGTTGTAAATGCTTTTGCTAAACCCATTGATGGTAGAGGTGAAATTCCAGCTTCTGAATCTCGCTTAATGGAATGTCCTGCCCCAGGTATTATTTCGAGACGTTCCGTATATGAACCTCTTCAAACGGGTCTGATTGCTATTGACTCCATGATCCCTATAGGGCGCGGTCAACGAGAATTAATTATTGGGGACAGGCAGACTGGTAAAACAGCAGTAGCCACAGATACAATTCTCAATCAAAAAGGACAAAATGTCATATGTGTTTATGTAGCTATTGGTCAAAGAGCATCCTCTGTAGCTCAGGTAGTGACCGGTTTACAGAAAGGGGGGGCTATGGAATACACTATTGTGGTAGCCGAAATGGCTGATTCGCCTGCTGCATTACAATATCTAGCTCCTTATACGGGAGCGGCTCTGGCTGAATATTTTATGTACCGTGAACGACATACTTTAATCATCTATGATGATCTATCCAAACAGGCACAAGCTTATCGTCAAATGTCTCTTTTATTAAGAAGACCCCCTGGGCGTGAAGCTTATCCGGGGGATGTTTTTTATTTGCACTCACGACTTTTAGAAAGAGCTGCAAAATTAAGTTCTAAGCTAGGTGAAGGGAGTATGACTGCTTTACCAATTGTTGAGACTCAATCCGGAGATGTTTCAGCTTATATTCCTACTAATGTGATTTCCATTACAGACGGACAAATATTCCTATCCACCGATTTATTCAATGCTGGAATGCGGCCTGCTATTAATGTGGGTATTTCTGTCTCCAGAGTGGGATCTGCCGCTCAAATTAAAGCCATGAAACAGGTAGCCGGCAAATTAAAATTGGAATTAGCTCAATTCACGGAGTTAGAAGCTTTTGCACAGTTCTCTTCTGATCTTGATAAAACTACTCAGAGTCAATTGGCAAGAGGCCAACGATTACGTGAGTTGCTTAAACAATCCCAAGCAAAGCCTCTGACGGTCGATGAACAAATAGCTACTATTTATACTGGAACGAAGGGATATCTTGATTCCTTAAAAATTGGACGGGTCAAGAAATTTCTTGATAAGTTACGGACTTACTTAAAAGATAATAAACCTCAGTTCCAAGAAATTATATCTTCTACGAAAACATTTACTGCGGAAGCAGAAGCCATTTTGAAGGAAGTGATTCCAGAACAGATAGAACTCTTCCTACTTGAAGAACAAAAAGAACAAACATAAATTTATCATTCTTATTGGATTACTCTTTTTCCATTTCTTTTTAGTCAAATTATTCAAATCCAAAAGGGATTGTTGATGAATGTCTTTGATTCCCATAGGGTTTTTGGTGTAGAAATCCAAACAAATAGAATAGATGGAAATCTGTTGCGTCCAATAGGATTTGAACCTATACCAAAGGTTTAGAAGACCTCTGTCCTATCCATTAGACAATGGACGCCTTTCGTTTTTGTTTTCTTCTTTTATCTTTTCTTTTTGATTCGTAGAACAAATCGGAAATCCATGATGTATTTCAAGTCCATAAATCCATTGATAATAAACCCAATCAGTGCTATGGAGCGGGTAGCGGGAATCGAACCCGCATCGTCAGCTTGGAAGGCTAGGGGTTATAGTCGACGTTGGTTGATCATTTTTCACGTCTCTAATTCAAAACTGAACATGAAATTTTGATTTCATTCGGCTCCTTTATGGAAAATTGATGTCTTTCCGTATCTAAGCATAAAAGCCAATAACAGTTATGCTCTAGAAAAAAGGAAGTCATCGTAAATCTTAAAAAAGATTGAGATCCATAACATCTATGTTAGCTTTTCTTATTTCTTATTCGCTTTCTAGATGATCCCTCTAGAAAGAGAGGATTCTATCAATCCAATCTTTCTAGTTACTTCGTTCCCTATTTCTACTTTTGGAATCCTGAGGAAAAGAATCTGCTTTCTCCCGAGCTGAAACAATATGTTGATAACTCTAGTAAACCAAAGTTATCTTTTTCTAGCTATTCGGCTTCCATTTCTTTTTTTTAGAACACAAAAATGGAAGATTTAGTTACGATTAGAAAGAAGCTTTTGTATCTTCATCCATGGATCCTTTATTCATACTTATTCCATGATTCAAATGGAATCCACTTACAAAAATTATGCTTCACGATTTGAGAATCCAATTTTTTTTTTTTTGAACAAATTGAACATTGGATACAAATCCCCAAAATCCATATTTTTCCTCCAATGTGACACGGAAGGGAAGGAAAAGGATAAGATCCTTTTCAGAAATAAAGAAAGCGTTTGATTCAGAATAAGAACAAAACGGAAAGACCCTTTAACTATGGAAGTTAAGTTGTTACTAGAACGAATCACACTTTTACCACTAAACTATACCCGCTACAATTTCATTTTTGTATATGAATGAGTCTTTTGTCGAACAAAAGAATAAGACGTAATCAAGATAGCACCAAAATTAGGAAAATTTCCGTGTTGATATCTATTCTCCAGGGTTACTTGATTGATTGGATGCAATCCAATAGTGAAATAAAGTTTGTTTATGTTTACATAAAATAGCGCATCCAAGTTATACTTTTCCTTTGCTTTTGCTATGAAGTCATTATTCAAAGTTTCTGGCTTGAAAGAATCATGGAGTGGAAGTTGGCCCAGAAAAATGAGTTCAGAATACAGTTTTTTTTTTTCAACTGCTAGATTTTATGACTTCCAATTCATTCGATCGATCTCAAGTGTTCAAACAAAACTTGTTCTTGAATGAAACGAGTAAATGAATGAATTCCGTGACCATTATGATAATGATGAAAGGAATTCTATAGATTTCTTATCTATTCTAGATGGATTGGATGATTTTCTTATATAGATTCTTTGATTTGACTGAGACGGGGTATTTTGGATTATGGATTTCCTTTTTCTTTGAGTTGCAGTTCAATTCCTTATTATAAATAGTCCTGTTCAGCAAGGAAATGAATAGAAAGAAGAATCCAAAATCACACTTATGGGAAAGAATCCAAATGGGTTTTGTTCTTGTTTCCATAATCAAGTATTTAGGGTTTATAATCCTATTAATCCTTTGGTTTAGGAATGATTCGTTGGAAGAAAAAACAAAAAAAGTAATGGCCCGCCCGCCGGCTAGTGCCTAGCCAGCCAGGCCGGGGGAATAAAACAAAGAACCCTTCGTCGTACGAAATCAAAGACGTCAGATGCTTTTTCTATTTAGATTGCTATATCTGGTTCGAATCGTTATTGTTGGTTTTTTTTTATCCATATCCATCTTTGCTTTACGCGTTATATCAACAGTTTCCTATTTTGGAATAGGGAGAGATGGCTGAGTGGACGAAAGCGTCGGATTGCTAATCCGTTGTACGAGTAATTCGTATCGAGGGTTCAAATCCCTCTCTCTCCTTTCCCTCTGATCGCTTGATACTTTCTATTCGAATTTGCAAAAATGCAGTTCTAGTTCTCTTCTTTTGTCATATCGTATCGAAATGTAGATATAAAATAGATAAAAAAAGTGAGGAAAAACAAAAAATCTCTCTTTTTTTTTTATTCTTCGCGTTCACGTCCAGGATTACGTCCTGGATCATTCGATAAGAATCCGAAAATGAACAGAGAAACAAAGAATATTACTACTGTGTAAACAAAGAGTTTCAGGGTAAGCATTGCACAATCTCCAAGATCTTTTTTTTTTGCAAAAGGGAATAGATTATCCATTTTCGTACCACATATTTTGACATGACACCAAAAAACAGAAATCAGTTTCTCACAAACAACTATTTTCTTTTTGCGTTCACAAATGGATTTGTAATAGGATTTTTCTTTTTTCGTTACCAAAATTTTTTGTCATATTGGCAATTTAGTATTGTGTGGGAATCCCGTCAAATTCTTGTTAACTGGAAAGGTAGAACAAGTCAAGGGGCTGATCCCAATTCAGTACTATACCGGGGTGATCCAATATACAAGAATTTCCATCTTCTTTTGGAATCGAAACTTCCTAATGTCAGACTTATTTGATCTTATCGATTCTTAGAATCTTTTTTGATCTAATCCATCAGGAATGCTTTTCAAAGAGTATTCCAGATTTCATCGAAAACTTACAGCTGCTTGCCAAACAAAGGCTAAAAGAAAAAAGAATAGAGGTATGACAGGCATCACATCTACAATTGGATTGAAAATAGCATAAGCCTCAGGCAATTTGGCGAAGAAAAAACTACTCGAATCAGAGGCAGAATTCAGACAGATACCGATGAAACTAAAGATATTAAGCATAACAAAGAGTTTTTGCAGATCATTTTTGTATGGAGTGATTGATATAAGGAAGGGAGAAAGTGAAGAAAGAAGGGAAAGCCAAAAACACTTATTTTTCTTTCCATTCCCTCCAATCCAAAATCCTTCCATTTTCAAAGGAAAATACAAGGAATTCTACTTTCATACAATATCTTAATGGGATTCTATCTATGTAATGATCAATGAATTTCTTTGGATTCTATATCTATTCTATACCTACATATGTCTAATCCCAACAACCAAAATCAGAATCATAATCAATAACCTATATTGATAATAAAAGACGGAAGAATTCCACAATTCATGAAGTGAATGAGAATTCATTTTGAAAGTTATATATTAGAAAGTGATATAGAAATTCCAACTCGTAGTATATACTATAAAAAAAATTAACAAACATCTATGATGAATATAGATATATATTATGAATACATACATATATATAAATAGGATATATACAAATAGAAGAAGTCAGATATCAAAAGTAAGATAAGAAATAAGAAAAGAAGTCATTTCTTATGTTAGGATGTTAGGAAATAGTTTCTTCGAATTGGAGTAGTCTTATTTCATTGGAAATGGGTTTCTATGGGATTCCGCCCATAATTGACAAATAGCACAGAATTCCTAAAATTATCTTAGTGTTTGTTTTGTATGGAATCGAAATCCAAATGGGGCGTGGCCAAGCGGTAAGGCAACGGGTTTTGATCCCGTTACTCGGAGGTTCGAATCCTTCCGTCCCAGATCGATTCATTCAAATGGAATGGAGAGATTTGGTCGCATTGTATCTAATAGCATTTGGTATCCAACATGAAACATCTGAAAGAAAACAATCTTTCGTTCTGAATCCTTAGAATTTTTCTCAAAATCCTATCTTTTCCTTTGTTTGGTTTATCACAATTCAGTGTTCAATGTGAATGTAATAAGTAAGAAATCGTTTTTTTTATATGTATTGTATATGAGAATATGGAAATATTTTTTTTTTCTAAATATTTTTTTTCTATTATATGGATATGAATATACATAAAGAGTTTCCTTCCCAAAAAGAGTTGGGAGTCTGATTCCGCGGATATCTGTACTATTCCTATGGAAGTTCGTTATTGGGGTGGGGTCTTGGATGTATCATATCTATAATAAGAAAGAAGATTAGAAAGAAATAAGATTAGAATTATGACACGAATAAGAATGCATTATTTTGTGTCGAAATTCCAAAGAAACAAAAGAACTATCTATTCTCTAAAGAAACAGAAGTAAACCAAGGGAATAGGGTATACTATATGTAGACGAAAATCAAGAGTAGTCGTCATTTCGTACTCATTATTCCATCACCACTTTGAAAGTTCCTAAAATGGGGTTCAAAATGGGAAGACAAAAGGAACTGGGGCCTATTTGTTTTCACTATATTTATTTTCACTATATTTATAGTATAGGGTCAGGGTCTCATAATACAATTTACTTTTTTTTATTTACTACGATTCACAATATCGATAGAACTTCTTTCTATGGGTATGGGGTATGAATTCATTATAGAAGGTACCACTTCCATATCTGTTTTTGTAGGATCTATCTTATGAGAAAGTTCCATGCATAATAGATACATTATCTATTAGATTCTGTATTTGGATTCTTCCATTTTTGTAAGAATGATCTTTTGGTTAGGTAGAAAAAAAAAGACCCATATATAGATAGATCTCGAATTCCTAGCTGTGCTAATTATTCGTTGTATATGATTAATACGTAAAGACCCTATTTCCTGACTTCTTATTTCATCCTTTTGATTCTCAATCCAAGATCTGATAAGGGTCTTTTTTAATATTACTTTACAACCGGGGATTCTTGAAAGTTCATGACAGATTTCTTATCCCTTATCTTAAGAATCTTTTATACTCGAATAAATGTAACAAATTCATTGGATCGGGAAAAGAAAGCTAGGGCCCTTCTGTGTCATTTTTGGGTTCTTCCAACTTTGAATGATTCTTTAGGATAAAAAAAGATGAACTATTAGCAATGGAACCAATGACTATTCATAATTTCATATGGAATTTATTCTGTACGGATCCTCAAAATGGAGGAATGTGATGGTAAAACTTCGTTTAAAACGATGTGGTAGAAAGCAACGTGCGACTTGAAGGACATCACCATATGTGGATTTTTTCTGATATCCATCATTTTCTATAGATAGGATTGAAAATGCTCTTGGCTCGACATAGTTTGTTCTGTCTCGCAGTACCTGAATTGGTTTTGGGTTGTAAGTCAATAGTACATGATGGAGCTCGAGCAAAAAGTTTGGATTTTTTGGATCCAGAAGGGGGGGGGGATCTAGGGTTAGTGCCAATCAATAAGTTGGAACCGCTTCGTAAATAGATTTTCTATATTTTATATAGTTATATAGAATAGAAAATATAGAATAGAAATCGAAAAATGTAAATTCTAACAAATTGGAAAAAGTCTAATTTGTCTGAAGCAAAATGAGTAAAACTTTTTCGATCTAAAGTGTATCATAAGGTAATCTCCATTCTTCCTATCATCTTTCCATAAAAAGAAAAAAAAAGCAAAAAGGCATGTTGCTGCCATTTTGAAAGGAGTAAAGATCACCGAAGTCATGTCTAAACCCAAGGATTCTACAAAAGCAAGGATAAAAGGTTCCGGAACAAGGAAATACTCTTTTCCTCTTACCAATTCGATCAGGATGAAGAATCTCAAATCGATTTGAGATGAGACAAGTCAAAGAGGTTAGAGACCACTCAATAAATGTCTAATCTAAGGGTTTTCCTTTCAGAATTATACAACTTGAGTTCTGAGTATGAATGAGATTTCTTTTCTCTGTATGTAATAAAAAGCAAAAGACAATAATCCTAGTCTAATTCATGATTGGACAGATTCATTCATTTGCTGTTTGTTATTCATGAAATGATTATGATTCTTAACGAAATTAGGGAACTCTATTCTGTAAATGAGATTCCATTATTTATTGATAATTCTATTTTCAATAAGAAAGAATCTACATTTCATAATATAATTAGAGATCTTATAGATAATTAGAGATCTTGTTGGAAAGATATTGACGTATAGAAAGAAGTAAATTCTCATATACTCATTTCTTTTCTATATAATGGATGTATTTCTATACAACGTATATATTATATATATATAATATACTAGAATGATCCATATATATAGGTCATTTTAGATATTCATTATATATATCTTTTTCTATACTTATTTCTATACTTATACATACATACAAAATTTCTAATTATATTGATATTAGCTAATTATATTGATCTTAGAAATAATTGATATTTTTTTTTTATTATCAATAAAAAATACATACAAGAAGAAATTGGAATTCTTCTTTCTTGCTTGAGCCGTATGAGGAGAAAACCTCTTATACGTTTCTAGGGGGGGTTGTTTCTCTATATCTATCCCAATGAGCCTGCTATCGAATCGTTGCAACGGATGTTCGATCCCGAAGAGAAGGAAGAGATCTTGGGAAAGTGGGTCTTTACGATCCAATAAATAGGATTATTTCTGTCAAATTGGATACTCTTCAGTTTTTTCTGGAGAAGGGAGCTCAACCCACAAAAACTGTTTATGATATTTTGAAGAAGGTAAGAGGTCGCATTTTTCCATTAGAAAAATGTCAAGTGAGTAAAAAAAAAAGTCAATTTAAGTCAAAAAACTGGAGAAAGAAAGAAAATAAGGTCAAAAAGAGGATCAGATACCCATATGAGCAGTACATATGGTCTATTTGAAGAAGGAAGAATTCTTTCTATTGAATGAAAAGATTTCAAGCGAATATAAAGAATAAAAAAAAAGTGAATCGAAGTCAAAAAAATCCTAAAAATCCTAGTGGATTAGAGTGGCTAGCCCTTAGCTTTGTATAATTCTTGACTCAGTATTTGCCCTTTTTTTGTTCTATTCCTACTTTCTTTTGATTCTTGCTGTAGGAATTAACTGACAATCTATGGGTGAATTCTATTTATTTCTTATATTGTACTTCTATGGGGTAGATGCCATTTCTAGTCTTTTTACCTATATTTCTTTCTGATTGATGCTTTTTTCTATTGTGCCAATCCAACACAAATCTTCTCCTTGATTCGATTTCTTTAGTTTGATTTCGTTTCTCGGCATTCCTTCCATTCCTCTTGACAATGATGTATGTAACCAATAGAATTCTATTGGATCGTGAATAGGTTCATAGATGCATTTCTGTTCCATCCATAGGGGTTGGTTTTACGTTACTCAAGTGATTGATGTACGAAAATTTCAATGAAAAGAAAAAAGGATGGAATGGAGGCATCCAATCCATTCTTACATTTTCTTTTCTTTGGAAACCCCTTGTATTTTCATTGGGTCCGTCTTGTTTTGTTTCTATTCTGGAATAGAATGAATTCGGAAACCTTTTTTTTTAATTTGTTTGTTGCTAGTTCTATTTTCATGTTTTGTGCCGGGATCGATTTTATTTTAGATTTTGATCCTATATCTATTCTAATTGTATCCACATATTTCTTTGAGTGGGTTGCTAACTCAATGGTAGAGTACTCGGCTTTTAAGTGCGGCTATGATCTTTTACACATTTCGATGAAGTGATGAATTCGTCTAGACTTTTGGTAGAGTCTATAAGACCACGACTGATCCTGAAAGGTAATGAATGGAAAAAAGAGCATGTCGTATTCCTTTTTCGTGTAGGATTTGGAAGATAGGATATTCTTCCTTGATTAGTACAGTACAACAATATTGCTTTGATTTTTGGAAAACCCATTCGTGTTTATCCCTTGTTTGGTCGAGTCAATAAATGGATAGAGTACGAAGCTCCAATTCCAGAGAAACAAAAAAAAAGCAACGAGCTTATGTTCTGAATTAGAACGATTCCCCGATCTAATTCGATGTTAAAAAGATATTAGTGCCTAATGGGGAAAAGGATTATTCCGCGAGAAGATCGTCCGTTTTTGGAATCCTAACTATTTGGTTTCTATTCGAGAGTGTAGACAGATGTGTATAAGAAACAGCATACTGATTAAAAGGATTTCTTCCAATTCCAAAGTTAAAAGAGCGATTGGGTTGCAAAAATAAAGGATTTTTCGTTTTCTCTTTGAGAATGTTAGTTAATAGAAACCTATTGGGGGAAAAAGAGAAGAAGATCCATTGACTGAACGATTCGTTTCCAGGGTATCCCTTTTTTATTTGGATGTACATATTTGGATGTACATAACCCTTTCTTTGATATATACCTTGTTCTGACCATATCGCACTATGTATCATTTGATAATGCAAAAAAGGCTTTTTGCTCTGGATCGAGTTTGTATGGAGGATTGAGAATGGAAGAATTACAAAGATATTTTGAAAAAGATAGATATGGACAACAACACTTTCTATATCCGCTTTTCTTTCAGGAATCTATTTACGTACTTGCTCATGATCATGGTTTCAGTGGGTCCATTGAATCCGCGGAACTTTTAGGTTCTGATAAGAAATTCAGTTTCGTACTTGTGAAACGTTTCATTCTTCGAATGTATCAACAGAATTCTTTGATGAATTCCCTGAATGATTCGAAGCAAAATCCATTTGTTGTACACAGCAATTCTTTTTTTTCTCAAATGATATCCGGGGCTTTTGCAGTTCTTGTAGAAATTCCTTTCTCCTCGCCATCCCTTTCAGAAGAAAAAAAAGAAATCCCGAAATCTCAGAATTTACGATCTATTCATTCAATATTCCCTTTTTTAGAGGACCAATTTTCACATATAAATTATATATCCGATATAGGAATCCCTTATCCTATTCATCTCGAAATCTTGATTCCTATTCTACAATCCTGGATTCCAGATGTTCCTTCTTTGCATTTTTTGCGGTTTTTTCTATACGAATCTCCTAATTGGAATCGTTTCATTGCTCGAAAGAAATCGATTTCTGTTTGTTCAAGAGAGAATCCAAGACTCTTTCGGTTCCTATATAATTCTTATCTCTCTGAATATGAATCAGTATTTTGTTTTCTCCGTAGACATTCCTTTTATTTACTATCCACATCT